TGACGTATAGTGCGACTTGTCAGATATATTGGGTCATATGGTATTTCCCCGTTCTCTTCCCCGATCGAGATATCCTCTCTTTCGCCCAAGAAAAATTGATCGAACCATCAAAAATTTGGAGCGTGAAATAAAGTGCAATTAAATCTATTTTTTAGGGGGGTATACAGATTACAATTATTAATTAGAATAATTTATGGTTGGCTTGGTTAGATCAATAAATTGAAGTATCAGGCTCCGTTTAGAACAAAAAGAAATTCGTAATATATTTACCACTTAATTCAGATTGGAAATAGAAATGATTTCAAGTCGTTAATGAAAATTAATTTCATTAATCGAGTAATATGATGAATGCGTTGAATATTTCATATTTGGCGGGAGACATGAAATAAATTCAAAAGGGGGAAGTCGTATCAAAAAGACGTGGTATTGGGGCATTTGTCCTATATGTGCAAATCCAAATCGGGCGTATCTTTACTCGGAGTAGAGCATAAACCTAAAAAAATGGAAGAAGACCCTTCGGGAACAAGAAAATTACATCGTGATTAGGGTTGATCCCGATGAAACAATACATCAATGAGAAGTTAATCTGATAAGTTTAGTGAATTTTTTTTATAGTTTTTATTTATTATAGAAACATAACGGGCCAAAACTCCTATTTCTTGAAAAATGAAAGCTAGAATCTACACATTGATTCTTTTTTTTCACGATTTGTGTTGAACCGTATGCATCAAAAGGTGCATGTACGGTTCCTAAGGGATACAATTTTATCCCAATCAACCGACTTTATCGAGAAAGATTACTTTTTTTAGGCCAAGGGGTTGATAGTGAGATCTCGAATCAACTTATTGGTCTTATGATATATCTCAGTATAGAGAATGATACAAAAGATCTGTATTTGTTTATAAACTCTCCCGGTGGATGGGTAATACCCGGAATAGCTATTTATGATACTATGCAATTTGTGCGACCAGATATACAAACAGTATGTATGGGATTAGCTGCTTCAATGGGATCTTTTATTCTGGTCGGAGGGGCAATTACCAAACGTCTAGCATTCCCTCACGCTTGGCGCCAATGAGTTTTTTAATTTGAGAGACAAAAAGAAGAGGACTATGCCTTCGCGATATATGAATATTGAGTAATAATAGCATGGCACTTCGAATTCGATATGAGAATTTTTTATTTTTCAAAAAAAACTTACATTATGTATCGAAGGAGTAGTATGAGATAAAGGATATTCCAAATTCGATCTAATCTATTGGGAAACCCATTTTAGCGTCACAAACTTTTTTGTTTTGAGCTCTTAACAATATTTATGAAAATCAATATTATTTTGATTTGAAAAAAAGAAACTTTGGGATTGCTAAATAACAGACGAAATCAATATATAAAGCAACGGAGCCATCATAGTATTTTTTTTACTCAAAAATAAAGGGTGGTTGGGGGATCATTTACCTATGTGAATCTGATATACTTTAAATATTCATTTTCTATTTCTTCGATGTAAGATAAAAAAAAGGGAAAAGTGAATTCCATTGTAGAGCCGTATGCAATGCGCAAAAAATGCCCGTACGGTTGTTCAATTCTATCTTAGATTTTTCTCTATCTCTTCGACTTTGATCATGCGAGATAGAAGAACTATTTATAATGTTAGATCATCAGGGTAATGATCCATCAACCTGCTAGTTCTTATTACGAGGCACAGGCGGGAGAATTTATCCTGGAGGCGGAAGAACTACTGAAACTGCGCGAAACCATCACAAGGGTTTATGTACAAAGAACGGGAAAACCCTTATGGGTTGTTTCGGAAGACATGGAAAGAGATGTTTTTATGTCAGCAACAGAAGCCCAAACTTATGGAATTGTTGATCTTGTAGCGGTTGAGTAAAAAATAATAGGGACTTCACGCAAATCCGCGATTTTCTATTTTATCTTCTTACTGGGTTTATTTAATGTATTTAATGTTCTATTAATATAGAAATGTAAAAATGATTCAGAATTGTCCGGTTAGGATTGATCTAAACCAGCTCATTATGTATATAATTCAACATGCCAACGATTAAACAACTTATTAGAAACACAAGACAGCCAATCAAAAATGTCACAAAATCCCCCGCTCTTGGGGGATGTCCTCAGAGGAGAGGAACATGTACTAGGGTGTATGTGCGACTCGTTCAGATCATGGAAAAAGCAAAAAAAAAAAGATCTATTTTATGGTTTCCATTGGTGCAAACCCAATCATTTTCTAGTCCATTTTAAATTTCAAATGAGAAAGAATTCCCATTGGTAGCAAATGGTATCCATTAAGCAGGGTATTTAAAAAAGCATAAAGATTGTGCTCTTAACTCTTGTAAGAACGGACTAACAGGGTCAGCTACTCAGTCAATCTTCATAATGAAATACCGTTACTGTATAGGTAGGTCTCATTGTGAAAGACCTATTACTTGATAATTCAGGGTAGAGCCAAAGAGTGTGAACTGTACAAGTTCACAATAACATTGATTAAATGAGGAATAAGGGCTCCGGTGTATAGAGAGGACCTCACCGTTTAAGAAATAACCATAGAAACGATGGAACCCACTATACCCATTTCTATTTAATACTTTTTTTTTTGATACCTATTATTAATTTCTTATTTCGAGGTTAAAAGCCTAGAAAAAAAAAAAGAAAAAATCGTGGTCGGGAAGGTTATAGTAGCAAAAGTCATTGGAATTTTTATTTTATACACTGGAATAATCCGTTTTGTTATTAATAGACTAGGAAAAGGGAAAGAAATAACTAAAAGAAATCAATTAGTTATTCATCAAAGTTTCATTTATTCAATGACCAGAATTAAACGGGGATATATAGCTCGAAGACGTAGAACAAAAATTCGTTTATTTGCATCAAGCTTTCAGGGGGCTCATTCAAGACTTACTCGTACTATTACTCAACAAAAAATAAGAGCTTTAGTTTCGGCTCATCGGGATCGAGGTAGACAAAAGAGAGATTTTCGTCGTTTGTGGATCACTCGGATAAATGCAGTAATTCGAAGCAATAGGGCATACTTTAGTTATAGCAATTTAGTACACAATCTGTACAAGAGGCATTTGCTTCTTAATCGTAAAATACTTGCACAAATAGCTATATTAAATAGGAATTGTCTTTATATGATTTCCAACGAGATCATAAAATAAGGAAATTAGAAAGAAATCCATTGGAATTAAATGGAGTTCCTTGGAGAATGAACCCGGGGAAGGTAGAGTAGAAATTAGTATGATAAAATCATATGAGAAAGTCGTCAAAATGAACAAACACCTTCAATAAAATCATATTTTTCAAACAAAGTATCAATTCGTATTTTAGTTCGGATTGGAATTTTATTTTGATTCAATTGAAGAATTCAGACTATTTCTTTTTTGTTCTAAGACCTGTAGTTCTAGTGGTCGACTCGCTTCTTTCAAATTGTTTCTCATTATTAAGAAAAGGTAATAAAGATAAAATACGAGCCTGTTTGATAGCAATAGTAATTAATCGTTGTTGTTTTAAGGTCAATCTATTCACCCGTCTAGATAATATTTTTCCTTGTTCACTAATAAATCGACTAATTAAACTCATGTTTCTATAATCAATTCGATCCCCCGATTGGATCGGGGGCAAACGCCTACGAAAAGATCGCTTGGATTTCAGAAAGAGTCGTTTGGATTTATCCATGGTTTGTTTATTCCTTATCCCGAAAACCCTAATCCTATTTCAATCGTATAAAAAATTATTTAGAATTAATAAGATTTCTAATAATATTCAATTTTAAATTGATAATTAGAAATGGGATTTATCTTGTTTATCTTTCACTGTGTTCATTAAATAATTTCTTATATATATATTATAAGATCTTATATCTATACTCTATAGAATATAGATATATAAGATGTCGTTTTCACCTTCCTTGGGTTGTAGGGCGGGGACGGACACACGAGTGAACGGTTCAATCTATTTCTTTATCTCCCCGTGAATCGTATGTTTGTAACAAAAGGGACAGAATTTTCTCAATTCCAATCGACTGGGCTTATTATGTCGATTCTTTTGAGTAATATATCTGGAAACGCTCTTATTAACACGGTTTCGAACACAACAGGTACATTCCAAAATAACAGTTACTCGGGCATCTTTACCCTTGGCCATGAACCTCCTTTGGATTTGTGATTGACTCAATTCTTCTATTTTCCGATTCGAAACGGACAAAAAAAATAGAAGTTGCAATAAATCAATTATTGTTCAATTAGAGTAATAATAAGTAATATAATTCTTTCTAACTCGATTTAGGATTTAGATAGAAATCACTGTACAGTATTTCATTTTTCTTTTAAGTATATTGTATGATATTATTGCCAGTTACATCTCCATTTCTGTTCTAATTCTATTATTAATTTGAGTCTGGACCCGAGTTCCTTTCTTCACTAGAACGAATCTGCTTTTATTCTTTTTCTAACTTATTCGAAAAAAAAGAAGAGAAGGGAGTTTAGTCACAGATATTGTATCCCTAATCTTCTTCGCCCCTTCCTCTCTCAATAACTAGAAAAAAGGGAATATCAACGCATCCGGAAATAAACGATTGATCTCTATCAATAAACCTGCCAAAGCCGCGAACCATAGAGTACTTATTACTGGTGCCACGGAGAGGTATGTTTTTAGATCTCGCATTTAAAATCCTCCTTCTTTGTTCCTTATTGGAATTTGTAATACAGAATGGGGATACATATATAACCCGAAGTGTATATGGTTATTATATATAATATATAGTTAATTAGATTCTATATAGTGACTGCTTGTATTTGTACGCAAAATCCCTAATTCAAATTGACAATGTACAAGTTGAACCGTACAACGATTCAGTATATATTCCTTTTCTTAAAAGAAAAAATACGACCCTTCTACCCTACCTGAGAATTCTCGTAAAATCTTTCTTTTTTACGACGGGTTTCCTTTTTATTTTCAATATATAGAATATATGCTATATGTAT